AAAATGATATTTCCATTTCTTCATCAGAAGATGAGTCCCCTTTGAAGCAAGAATTGCTTTTCCTTGATATCGAACATAATGCATGAAAGGATCTTTGCAGAACCATAGGGTTCTATGAAAATAGTTACGACATACTACTACAAAATGTTCTATTTGAAGATGTTCTATTTTTTCATAGAAATGTGTTCGCTCAAGAAAGGTTCCAGAAGATGTTAATCGTAAATAAGAAGATTGTTTACGAATAAAAACTAAGAAAAATTCCCATTCAAATACATAAGAATTGTATAGGAACCGAAATAATCTTTTATTTTCTTTTGAAAAAACGTAAATAGATTTCTTCTGAGTAATGAGAAGACTATTCAAATTATGATATTCGTGAAGAAAGAACCGCAATAAATGTAAAAAAGGAACATCTTGAATCCAGCATTGAAGAATTTGAACCAAGATTTCCATATGTATGGGATGAGGTATTAGTATATCTGAGACATAATTTAAATGTGATAATTTGTCCTCTAAAAAGGGAAAAATTGAATGAATTGATCGTAAATTATGATATTTTGGTATTTCTTTTTCTTCGAAATAAGATACTAATCGCAACGAGAATGGAATTTCTACAATAATTGCAAAACTTTCTGATATCATTTGAGAATGAAAATGAGAAAAAAAAAAATTATTGTGGTTGTATCCAACGAATCGATTTTGATTAGAATCATTAACCAAAGAAATCAAAAAATTCTGTTGATAGATTCGAGTAATTAAACGTTTTACAAGTACTAAACTAGATTTATTGTCATAACCAAAAACTTCCACAGGTTCGTAAAAAACCGAACCATTTAACCCATGATTATGAGCAAGTGCATAAATATATTCCTGAAAGAGTAGCGGATATAGGAAGTGTTGTTGCCGAGATCTATCCTTTTCTAAATATCCTTGTAATTCTTCCATTGACTTACATTTTTTCTACTTGAAACAAAAACAGTAGGCATTTCTTGGGTTATCAAATTATACATAGTGCAATATGGTCAGAACAAGGTATGTATTATGTACAAAAAAATATATATACCCCGGAAACAGAAAGTCCAATCAACAGATCTTTTTCCTCTCCCCTTCTATCTAATGGGTTTATCCTCGTTATAATTATTAGAGGTTCAAAAATCTTTTATTTTTGCAACCCGATCGCTCTTTTGACTTTGGAACAAATTCTTTTTGTCAGTATACTGTTTCTTCTACACATTCGTTTCCAATCTATAATAGAGAATAGTTAGGATTAAAAAAAAAAAAAAAAAAAAAAAAAAAAAAAATAAAAAAAAAAAAAAAAAAGAATCAAAGGACCACTCACAGGAGAACCTTTTCCCGCATCAGGCACTAATTTTTTTTAACGTCTAATTAGATGATCGGGTAATTATTCAAATAAAGAATAGAAGCTCGTTGCTTTTTTTTACCAGAATTGGAGCCGTAAGGCTCTATCCATTTATTCACTAAACCCAACTGTAAATGTGCATTTTTTTTGTCTTCCTCCTAAAATAAAAACCAAATTTTGGAATGATCTGGTAAGGATTGACTAAAAATTCTACTCAAAAAAATAGGAATCTAATAAGAAATTAAGAAATTCCATTTTCTTCTTATTATTACGACATGCTGTTTTTTCCATCCATTACCTTTCAGGATCAGTCGCGGTTTTATAGACTCTACCAATAGTCTGGACGAATTCATTGCTTCATCCAAATGTGTAAAAGATCATAGTCGCACTTAAAAGCCGAGTACTCTACCGTTGAGTTAGCAACCCAGATAAATATGATTTGTAGATACGATTGAAATAAAAAAATAAATGGAATTGCACTGTACAACTACGTCAAAACATTGAACTAACAAGAAATAGAGGAAAGATTTTATGATCAATTCTAAACACCAAAATAGCAAAATGAATGGATCGGATTCAAAAATAAAAAACAACGGATTCAAAATAGAAATATCCAAATTTACAGACCGCCCATTTTCTCAAAATTTTTGATTTTCGTTAAGAAAATACATCTTGCATATGTATAACAGTAAATTCGGCAAACCCATCATTTGACTGAAGTAAAGGAAAACCAAATTAGGGGTCGGAATAAACAGATCCGCTTATCTACAATCGAATTATATTTGTTCGATACAACATTGTCAATATGAATGGAAAACAAATTCAATTTAATTAATAATTAATTAAGTATTGTATTTAAGTATTAAGTAAATCAAATAAGAATTCGTGTTGGATTGGCACAACATAAATTAGATACAACATTGTCAATATGAATGGAAAACAAATTCAATTTAATTAATAATTAATTAAGTATTGTATTTAAGTATTAAGTAAATCAAATAAGAATTCGTGTTGGATTGGCACAACATAAATAAGAAATTTAGATGAAAAAAAAATAAGGAAAAGGTAGAGAAAAAGTATGAATACAACAAGAAAAGAGCAAATTTTGAGTAACTAATTGCCCAAAATAGATACTAGTTACCTTTTCTTTTTATTTATTAAAAGAAATTTTGTTTTTTTTTTCTTTATGAAGGTCTTTCTTTAACTTTAAATAATTCTGCCTTCCTTAAAATATCATGAACAGTTCCTGTAGGTTGAGCACCTTTTTCAAGGAAATAACGAATGGCAGGAACATTTAAATAAGTTTGATTCTGTATCGGATCGTAAAAACCCACTTTTTGAAGATCTCTTCCTTCTCTTCGGGATCGAACATCAATTGCAACGATTCGATAGATCGCTCATTGGGATAGATGTAGATAAATAATACCCCCCCTAGAAACGTATAGGAGGCTTTCTCCTCATACGGCTCGAGAAAAAATGATTCTAATATTTCTGTATATTCTGTATATAATGGCAAATAGATCCATAAAATAATGAAGTCGACTATAATTTGAGTCGTTTTTTGTTCTTACTTACAGATACAGAAAAAAAGAAATATCATTCGTACTCATAACTCAAGTTGGGCAATTCTGAAAAAGTGCGAAGGTAACTCTTTAGACATTTCTTGAGTCGTCTCTAACCTCTTTTTTTTGTTTGTCTCGTCTCGAATCTATTTTTCTTCTTCATTATAATAAAATTAAATAAAATTATTGAGACAATTGAAAATAGTGTTTCCTTGTTCCGGAATCCTTTCTCTTTACTTTGTAAAATCATTAGGTTTAGACATTACTTCGGTGATCCTTATTCCTTTTCAAAATGGCAGCAACATACCTTTTGTTTTTTGTTATTTCTTTCTATGAATAATACGAAAGATTTATTATAATACACTTTTCATTTTAATCGAAAAAGTTTTACCAATTTCGACAAATTTTACTTTTTTATTTTATTTCAAACTTGTTCGAATTTTAACCCTTCGATTTCGATATTGAGGATATATTTACAAACTTGTTCGAATTTTAACCCTTCGATTTCGATATTGAGGATATATTTACAAAGTTGGTCTAACTTATTAATTGTTACTAACCCTAGATTCTTCCCCCCGAGAAATGAATCAATACTTTTTGTTCGAGCTCCATTATGTACTATTCCTATATTACCAACCCAACACAAATTAGGTTCCTAGCAAGAACAGAACAAACTATGTCGATTCAAGAGCATCTTCATTCCTATAGAAAATGGTGGATGTAAGAATCCACAACGAATCATGTCCTTCAAGTCGCACGTTGCTTTCTACCACATCGTTTCAAACGAAGTTTTACCATAACATTCCTCTGATTAAATTTCGAACCGGTATGGAATTGATTCAATATGGAATCATGAATAGTCATTGGCTCAAATGAAACAGATTTCTAAAAAAGACGAATAAACGCGTTTACTTAAGTCTTATTTACATCTTCAACAGATTGTTCGGGATGATGAATCATAAAAAGGATCATCCCCCCCCTTTTTTTTTTCGAATACATAAATGAAAAAGTAAAGGCCTTTACTTAATAGAATAATAGAATAGATTTGCAATTCCGGAACAAAATCAGTTAGTAACCAAATATAAGCTATTCCGATGACTCGAAAAGGTCAAAACCTTTTTTTTTTCTATTTCAATTAAGAATGCACCATGTGCGAATTCCCATTTCACGGGTATGGAACACAAGGTTTCCCTAAGTAACTAACTTCAATATGAATATGAGTATGAGCATACTCTGAATGGGAATGATCCACCTCCAATTCTTTTTTGAATTCAAAATTCAAAGAAATATTTTGATTTCTACCCGTACATTGAATTCAGAACAAAGAAGGGGTTGGGTCACACATTATATATATCCAATATCCAAGCAAGATTAAACAGAAAATTGTTAAAGAGAAGAATCTTTCGTTTCTGATGGAGACGATCTGGGACGGAAGGATTCGAACCTCCGAATAGCGGGACCAAAACCCGTTGCCTTACCGCTTGGCCACGCCCCATTTAGATTTATATTCGACACTAATAAAGACTAATATTGGTATTGGTCATTCGTCAATCCCAGCCCAAATACATATGAAATACATTGTTGCTAGGATTCAACACATGTAAATATAGAATCACAAAAAATTATTGATCAAATTATTGATCATTACATAAAATTCAATTAAGATATTGTACGAAACTATAATTCCTTGTATTCTCATTTGAGAATGAAAGGAAAGATTTTTGATTTGGGAGAGTTCGAAGAAAAAGAAGGATTTTTTGACCCGCCTTTTTCTTTTTCCTTCATAAAAAGAACTCAACCAAAATCCAATTTTCTAATCTACAAGAATGAAATGTTTGTTATGCTTAATATCTTTAGTTTAATCTGTATCTGTCTTAATTCCACCCTTTATTCGAGTAGTTTTTTCTTCGCTAAATTGCCGGAGGCTTATGCCTTTTTCAATCCAATCGTAGATTTTATGCCTGTCATACCTCTACTATTTTTTCTATTAGCTTTTGTTTGGCAAGCTGCTGTAAGTTTTCGATAAAATTTTGAATACTCTGCATAATTCATGATTTATTCGAAAAAATAAATTCTAA